TATTGGGTAGGTACAACCAATCAATTCTAACTAGAATCTAACTAGAAAGCGATCAAAATAGAAAATTTTTCATCATAATAAAAGCAGGATCTTTCCTTCTAGGCTGGGGGGATAAAGAGAAAATTGTTTTCTTACAAAAACGAAAAAAAAAATTCTATTTCTATTCATGTTTGCAAAAACAATGTTTTCTTCTTTTTCTGATTATCTATTTATACTATACCGACCGGATTAAATCAAGAAATTAGAAATTATAATGAATTGACTGAGCGAGGGGTCTATATTTTATGGTTAATGGATATCTTTAGATCATGATTCTATCTATTTAGACTATGATTCCATATCAGAAGAATTCTCAAATTGCTTTATAGGCCAGTTTTAGAGTTATCAAAAAAACCCTTATCCTATCTATCTATTCTATTAAAAATAGAAATAGATAAAGAATTTTTTTATAGTTGATTGTATAGTGTATACACGTAAATATACAACACAAAAAAATGGGCGGTTATTCTATTTTCATCATACAATGATTCTTTTTCTTCTTTGTATCATAATTCAACCAACTGAGGTTATTCTAAGCTGTAACTTCAATCAAATAAGAATAGTTTCTTTCATTGGTAGACTATTCCAGTAAAGTAAGATGGAATCGAATCCGGTTCCCATATTGATTTCTTAGTTCTTATCAATTCTTTTTTTGAATATTGAATTTTTTAAGATCGAATAGACTGACCATTTTTTTCTTTTTTTCATGAGAATGAATATGTTTTTATGTTATTTCGTACTGTAGAATTCTTTTCCTTGGGGGATCATTTTCCCGCGAGAAGTAATGAGAACAATGATAGAATGGATTGCTACCTATGTCTAGATCGCGGATAAATGGAAATTTTATTGATAAAACCTTTTCAATTGTAGCCAATATCTTATTACGAATAATTCCGACAACTTCAGGAGAAAAAGAGGCATTTACCTATTACAGAGATGGTGCGATTTGATTTTTTTTATTACTCTCAGTCTTACGAGAAAAGAAATACACACGATTCGTGATCGGTAAAAAAAGAAAATAAAAAAATCTACGCTTGTTGAAGGTAAAGTTTGGAAATAGAACAATTCCTTCTGTCGTGTATCCTCGATTAATGCAGCCTCAGATGCTATGTTTCAATTCTCGATTCTAGTATTGAGCGAAAGGTTATACCTATGGTTCGGTATTACAGGTCAATCCTAGTCCACTAATACCAATAGGCAGCAGAGGGGAAGAAGCACTACACCTAGGAATCAACAACACTAAAACTTTGTTATAAATTATCCCTTTCTTTAGCAGGCTTGGGACTAAAAGAATGGTTGGGACAACAAACATCCATCTCGTTTGTATTTTGGATACCCGTATAACCATCGAAGGCTGTTGAAGTGACTTATTTCTGGAATTTGGGAAGCGTTGAGAACAAAGAAATTGTTGGAGTTATCATTTCTCTCTAGTACCAATACGTTTGATGTTAAGAAAAGATCTCTTGCAGGAAGGTTGGCTAGAGATTTCTTGTAAAAACACTAGCCCTACTCAGTTCATAATGAGAAGTTTTTCATCTTCTTTATTTTATCATTTTATCATTATGCACATAAGGGAGGAGCCGTATGAGATGAAAATCTCATGTACGGTTCTGTAACGGAGATTCTTTGAATTGAATGACGACCGTAACGGATGTCAGCCCAATCCGAAGGAAATTATGCGGAAGCTTTACAGAATTATTATGAAGCTATGCGACTAGAAATTGATCCCTATGACCGAAGTTATATACTCTATAACATAGGACTTATCCACACAAGTAACGGAGAACACACAAAAGCTTTGGAATATTATTTTCGAGCGCTCGAACGAAACCCATTCTTACCACAAGCTTTTAATAATATGGCCGTGATCTGTCATTACGTGCGACTATCTCCACTATAGAAAGAAAAAAGTAAAGAAAGATCAAATTCACTAGTAAATACTATAAAAAAGGGCTTTCTACATAAGCATCGTCTAAAACAACGATTTTTATTAGCTGTAGAAAAGAAAGAAACTTCATAGAAGTTGAAATATGAAGAAATAGATATGCCTAGCTATTTTAGTCTATGGGTAAAGTATCTAATTGATAGAGTAAGCACCGTAAAGATCAATTAGCGAGGTTTTGGCCGATACAATAAGAACTGCTTACTTATGTCATGATGTGAGACAAACGTTAGTAATCAACTTATGTAATAGAGTTGATCCACTAAGGTATTGAGCAGCGGTGTAGGATCAGATCCCAAAGATAGTAAGTCTTTCCTTTCGAAAGTCTTTTTCAAAAATTCTATATAATCTAACTTTCTATATGATATGAAACTGAGATAGTTACCTTTCAGAAAATTCTAATGATAGGCGAAATGTCTATGTTTTATTCTTCTGAAGGTGGGAGAAAAGATAAAACTAAAATAAACCGGATTTTTAATCCAAACTTAAGATTTAAGTTTGAAACTCATTTTATTAACT